ACTTTTGTACATATTACAAAACTCTAATTAATTAACCAACTAACCAATGATAAAAAACTTCAGGAGAAACTCTCTCCACTCTAATAGGTATAAAAGAATGATTTACTCCACAAATTTCCCTACACTGACCAAATATCACGCCAGATCTTACTAAATAAACACCTAATTGATTAATTCGACCAGGAATAGCATCAACTTTAACCCCTAAAGAAGGAACAGCCCAAGCATGAATTACATCAGCAGAACTAACTAAAACACGACTATCAACACCATAAGGTAATACACATCGATTATCAACCTCCAACAATCGATAACCTCCCTCGCTAATCTCTAAATTATTTGTTATATAAGAATCAAAACTAATAACATCGTTACTATCTCCATACTCATATTCTCAATACCACTGATGTCCAATAGCTTTTATCCTAACCATAGGCCCACCAACCTCATCTAATAAATATAGCAATCGAACAGATGGAATAGCTAAAATTAATAATAACAACCCAGGAATTACAGTTCAAGCAGCCTCAAGTGCCTGAGCCTCCATAATAAATCGAGATGATAGTTTACTTTTTAATAAACACATTATTATATACCCCACAAAAGACGAAACTATTACAAGAACAAACATAGTATGATCATGAAAGAAACTAAGCTCAGAACTCAAGCTACTATAACTATCCTGAAACCCTAATTGACCCCAAAAGCTCATTTTTTATTTTTATTTTTATTCGCCTTTATATTTCTCACTCTAACGAACCCTCACGCCACTCATGAACTACTCCAATAAATAACAATACTAGAAAAACTAATAATGCTAAATAACTTTTAAATCACATCCAAGAACTACCTATTACTATTACAACAGGAAATAACAAAACAATCTCTACATCAAAAACTACAAAAATTACGGCCAACAAAAAAAACCGTAAAGAAAAAGGTACTCGAGAAGATCCTATAGGATCAAACCCACACTCGAAAGGACTAACCTTTTCTCGACCTATATACAATGACACCCCAAGAAACAACCCAACAAATAATAATACAAACCCAAGCAAAAGAGCTAACAAAATTCTTAATACTACTTTTTCCATATTTACTTTTTTAGGTAAATTATATTTATAGATTACAAACTCAAAGATTTATTATACCAATAATATGTTAATGAGAGTAAATACAATCTATTTATAGAACCACAACCTATCGTTTTTCTTAAACTACTCATTACCCCCATTATAAAGATTCTATTTATTACTTTTTTTAATAAATAAACATAAATAAAATTAATTAAAACAATAGTTCTATACTTTAATAAAAAGATCTGATTTGCATTCAACTATTGAGATACTACTCTAGAACTATATTATAAAGGACCTCGGAGAAGATTTGCCTTGAAATCAAAAAGAAAGTGTTCGACTCACTTATCCTTTTTATCAGAAAGGTAGCCGAGCTCATATGTGGCTTCTAACTACATAAAGAGAGGTTTAACTCCTTCCACCTTTCTTTATGCTAATTAAGTGTTAAATCTACGCACATTGACTTTTCACGTCAAAAGAGCATTCTAATGCATTTAGCTACTTATAAATTCAATTTAAAACTTTTAAGTAATCCTTAAACAAAAACTCCAAAAGTTATTATCAGTTATTTTATTTTCTTTATTTATTATTTTATGTCTAACTTTAAGTATTCCACTATTTTTTCTTTCAAACGAACCAAAACTTACCAATCAAATCCTATGCTCAATAGATTTAAATAATCAACCTTTACAACCTAAAACGGATAACCATCCTATTACTGCTAGATCTGGCAATACAGATCTAACCAAATCAAACCAAACATTAAGTACCAAAACTAAATAATAACCATAATCATTTTTCTCCATTTTTTACAAATGAAATCCCCAAACAAACTACTATTTGTGTTCATTATAATCAGAAGCACTTGCATAGTCGCATCCTCATCCAACTGATTAATAACATGAATAGGCTTAGAAATTAATATGCTTGGTTATATTCCACTTATATTTATAAAAGAAAGCAGAAGAGAGTCAGAAGCAGCAGTAAAATACTTAATCCCTCAATCATTAGGGTCTACAATTTTTATTGCCTCAGCAATTATCTCATCGTACTTTAACAACCTACAAATCCTTATAATAATCGCAATATGCCTAAAATTAGGTGTAGCACCATTCCATTTTTGATTTCCTCCAGTCATAGCAAGACTCCAACTGACACCAGCTTTCATTCTCTTAACTTGACAAAAAATCGCTCCAATCCTAGCCATCAGCTCTATAAATTCCCTATTGATTAAAATTATTATACCTATTGCAATAGTTAGAGCATTATGAGGAGGTATTGGAGGACTAAATCAAACTGACATTCGGTCTCTACTAACATATTCCTCAATTGGTCATACAGGATGAATATTAGCAAGTGTTAATAGAAATTATATAATTCTCATCGCTTATTTAATTACTTACATCTTAATTAATATATCAATTTACGCTTTTTTAACTAGAGAACACACGAAATCTTACAAACAACTTTTTTCCTCTAAAGAGCCTGGAAAGATTTTTATTCTAGCTATTACAATCCTTTCTCTAGGGGGACTCCCACCTTTTACAGGTTTTATTATAAAATTATTAGTTTTAATACTTACAGAAACAAAAACAATTATTGTTTTTGGTCTAATTATCGGAGCATTGGTAAGCTTATTTTACTATCTATCTTTGACCTTTTCAACATTATTAAGATTTAACAAAATACACCTAACCAAAAATCAGATAATCTCAAAACAAGCAATTCTGTTTTTACTATCTCAAACTCTACCACTAACCTCAATTTTATTTCTTTTCTAAGTAGGATAAGCTAACAATTAAGCTGTTGGGCTCATAACCCAAAAATAGAAACTCTCTTCCTACTAATCTACTTAAGAGATTTAAGTTAAAAAAACTAATAGCCTTCAAAGCTTTAAATGATCTAAAATCAATCCCTACAAGCAAGAAACTAATAAGTATTATGGTTTCGGCCCATAATTAGGTGTAATTACATGCCCTTGCTTTTAAATATTTCATTGATGTATAAAATTAGCTATACCACTTAAACTACATATGGCAGCATACACGCATTGTGACTACGGGCTAATCTTTAATAAATCTTTCAAAAAGTTTATTACTTCAAAGAATAACCTATTAAACATTTACTATTAATGTTGAAACTTTTCACAACACCAATGTTTTATATTATTATTAGTTAGGAAACTAGGCCTTAGAAAATAAGTAAAAGGGGGTGGCAAAAAATGGTGCCAGCAGTCGCGGTTATACCAATACCCCAAGCTAATTCCAACAAATCGGAGTAGTTATCAATTTTTGGTTATCAGATTAACTTTTAATGTAAAAAGTAAATTAAAACTAAATCCAATACAACCATAACTTTAACTACTCCAACAAACCATAACTTTAGAACTCGGATTAGATACCCGACTACTATATGGCCCAACATAAAAAAGAATACTACAAGCGAAAGCTTAAACCTCAAACAATGTGGCGGTGCTTTACTCCCCATCAGGGGATCCTGTGGCTTAATTCGATAATCCACGAAAATCTTGGCTACTCTCGTACTCCAGCTTGTGTATGGCCGTTTATGCTTGCTCGAAAAAGAAAAAAAAGGAAGCAATAGAACTAACTTATTCAAAAATTCAGGTGACATACAGCCAATGAGAAGCAGATCCATGGGATACAAATAAATATACTAACAGATTTAAAGTTGCAAATCTTTAATGAAGGAGGACTTGAAAGTAAGACTTAACTTCCACAAAATAAGTCTGAATAAGAACTAAAGTGCGTACAAATCGCCCGTCACTCCGACAACAAAGTAGGATAAGTCGTAACACAGTAGGGGTAATGGAAATTGCCCCTATCACAATCCATGATGGCCGAGATATCAGGCATCGAGCTTTTAACTCGACTACAGTTATTTACTTCAGGATAAGCTTTGAGAAGCTAATAAGCATTGGTCTTGTAAACCAAAGATAAGATTAAATCTCTCCAAAGCTCTAAATACCCACAGCAAAGTGGCCGAGAACAGGCAAAAGATTGTAGCTCTTTTTACGGATCATCCCTTTGTAAGCCTATATAACAAAACCATAAACTTTACTAATTAAAGAAAAATTTCATAGTACATAGTATTTTTTTAAAAATGTGACTTAACTTATAACCGCAAGGATTAATACTTTAGGCCTTTAAAGAATTGATAACCCCACATCCCTTTTGCATCATGGAGAAGCAACATAAATATAATAACATTAGGCTCCCGAATGATTATGAGCTACTAACCCTTAAAAATCAATGTTTCATAATTGATAAAGTAACTTTTAGTAGAAGTAATAAGCCTTTCATATAATCGTATAGCTGGTTTTTCTTTAAAAGCATCAAAGTGCTGACTTGTAGTATTCACACATTATGTTACCATAACTACAAAGTTTAGTTTATTGAGGATAAGCTCAATAAAAACTCAAAAATACTTTATCACTTAACTTTCTAAGTAGGCTTAAAAGCAGCCACCTAATAACGTTTTAGTTACTAATACTCAACAGTACTTAATATTCATACATTATTATTTTAATACTTAAAGAAACTTAACACAAAACTTTTCATGTTAATAAACAGGCATTCTATTAGTATTAACGTAGTTACTCTTTCATAACACTTCAAAAATTTTGAATCAAATAACTATTCTACTCACAAAATTACATAAAGCGAACTCGGCAAATAAATTCCCTGCCTGTTTACCAAAAACATCGTCTTTTGAATTCTATTATAAAAGATAATGCCTGCCCAGTGAAAATTTTAAACGGCCGCGTTAGCGTGAGCGTGCTAAGGTAGCGTAATAATTAGCCTTTTAATTGGAGGCCAGTGAATGGCAAGACTAGGAATATCTGTACTTTATGTATAAAAAAAACTTTTCTTCTAAGTGAAAAGACTTAGATAACAAAGGAAGACGAAAAGACCCCGCGGAACTTCACCTTTTCTTATACCTCTGCGTACCAAGCTTAAAAGTATACAAGGTTTGATTGGGGCAATCTTGGAACCAATAGAGCTTCCAAACTTTCATATAAAGCTATACAAAATTTATTAAGGACCAAAAAGTAGTTACCCCGGGGATAACAGCGTAATCCAACTTAAGAGTACACATCGAAAGTTGGGTTTGCGACCTCGATGTTGGCTTAAGGACATCCACATAAGTGCAACCGCTATGATAGGATAGTCTGTTCGACTATTGTACCCTTACATGAGCTGAGTTAAGACCGGCGCAAGCTAGGTTGGTTTCTATCTCCTTTAACATATAAATCTTCTTGATTGTACGAAAGGACCCCAAGAGATGCATCTAACAATAGCATTTAATAAACTAATATTTAACCTAAACCATCATAGTGGGTTAGTATAAAAATACCACTGACTTAGGATCAGTAAATAAGTAATCACTTACCCCCTACTAATACCCGTTATTAATACTCCTTATTTACAAGGGAAGAAGCTACAATTATAGCAATTAGTTGTTACCTAATAGAAAGTGAACCATTTCACCTACCCTACTTAACAGAAAATAGTTTAAAAAAATAAAAACTTTGGGAGTTTTAGATTTAGTCACACTAATTTTCTGAATTAAACTTTCCATACGAAAAACTCACCCACTTATTAAGGTTCTAAACAACTCACTATATGACCTTCCAGCCCCCATTAACTTGTCAGTGTGATGAAACTTTGGATCTCTACTAGGCCTATGCCTAGCTACGCAGATTGTCACAGGGCTTTTCCTTGCTATACACTACACTTCAAACGTTGATCTTGCTTTTTATTCTGTTTCTCATATCTCACGAGATGTAAACTATGGGTGACTAATACGAGCTATTCACGCAAATGGTGCCTCATTCTTCTTTGTGTGTATTTATCTCCATACAGGTCGTGGAATATATTACGGGTCATACCTAGCTCAAGAAACCTGAAATATTGGAATTATCTTGCTTTTCCTTACCATAGCAACAGCTTTTTTAGGTTACGTTCTCCCATGAGGACAAATATCCTTTTGAGGAGCTACTGTAATTACTAATCTTCTCTCAGCAATCCCATACATTGGTAAAACCTTAGTTTATTGATTATGGGGTGGATTTTCAGTTAGAAATGCAACTTTAAGCCGATTCTTTGTATTACATTTTGTCCTTCCTTTTGCCATTATGGCTCTTGCTGTAATTCACTTATTATTTTTACACCAAACTGGATCTAACAACCCACTTGGAATTTCATCAAACGTTAACTTAATCCCATTTCATACTTACTACACATCAAAAGATGTCGTAGGATTTGTTTTTTTGTTGGCTTTACTAACCCTTATCTGCCTATTTTCACCAAATCTTTTAACAGACCCAGAAAACTATATCCCAGCTAACCCTTTAAGAACACCAGTACATATTCAACCAGAATGATACTTTTTATTTGCTTATGCCATCTTACGATCTATCCCTAATAAGTTAGGTGGAGTTGTTGCATTACTAATATCAATCCTGATTTTAATTTTTATACCTATATTACACTATAATACTATACGTTCAAATTCTTTTTATCCAATAAATCAATCCCTTTTCTGATTATTCCTAGGGATTTTTATAGTGCTTACATGAATTGGTAAACAACCTGTAGAAGATCCCTTTATCTGAATTGGCCAAACTTTTTCTACTTTATACTTCATGTTCTTTATTATCTCTCCTATGCTTTCAAAAACATGAGACTTTCTTCTATTTTTAAAACAGAAATAATTTTTAAGGAAAAATAGTTTAAACTTACACAAAACATAACACTGAAAATGTTACAATGACCTAGTCTTATTCCAAGGAATCAATATATCATCATATTTAAAAATTATAATTAAATTATATATAGCTAACGCTAGCTAGCAAGAAGACTAATAAAACCAAAAAAATACGAGTGTAAACCAAAAGTCCTCCTCTCTGTATGTAATATGAAATATTAACACCACTTCTCAATACCTTAAACATACCTTGCCCCCCTAACATCTCTATTCAACCCAAGTCTAAGTGTAAATGTATAAACCCACCCAACTTTAACCCAACTCCAGCTAAAAATCTCCCAGATACCAAATTCATAAATCATATTCTTGATAGAAATCATCCTAATTTCCCAAAAAATTTTTCCTTAAAAATTCCCACAAAAGAAAAATTAATAAATCCATATAATAACCCAAAAAACGTAACAATACCAATAACTATTTTTCCAAAAATACCAACTAACCTAAATCCATTTACATCTACTCAAACCCTTTGCAAAAACCACCCGCCTGCAATTGCACCAATTGATAACACAATAATAGAACACACAATATAACCGCTCTCAGCCCCATAAGTAAACAAACTTCTACTAAAGTTTTGCCCAAATACCCCAATTAGCAAAATTCGCAAACTATAAACCAAGCTTAACCCTGCACCCACTAGTATAACAATTACTTCTAACCTTCCACTAAACCTTCTAAAAACTCCTTCTAAAATAAGATCCTTGGAATAAAATCCACTTAAAAAAGGTATTCCACATAAAGCAACACTTCTAAGTATTAAGCACCTTCTTCTAAAAGGCAACAAATAGTTTAAACCTCCAAGAATTCGTCCATCTTGAGTATCCATAGTTGAATGAATAATAGAACCAGCACACAAAAATAATAAAGCTTTAAACAGAGCATGAGTAAAAAGATGAAAAACAGCAATAACAGGAAAACCAACCCCTACAGTAAATATTATTAACCCCAACTGCCTTAAAGTGGACAAAGCAATAATCTTTTTTAAATCAACCTCAAAACAAGCACTTAAACCTGCCATTAATAAAGTTAATGCCCCTATCTTTCTCAAAAACCACAAAACCTCGTGCATTTCAACCAAAGTTCTATAAAATCGAATAACCAAATAAACACCAGCCGTTACTAAGGTTGATGAATGTACCAAAGCAGAAACAGGCGTGGGAGCAGCCATTGCTGCAGGCAATCAAGCAGAGAATGGAATTTGAGCTCTTTTTGTCATTGCTCCAACAACTACTAAGAAACAAACTAATAACCCAAAACTTCCAGTTATTCCATACCCAATGCATCACTCTCCTCAATTAATTAAAAAACAAATACTCAAAATTAATAAAGCATCCCCAATACGATTGGCTAACACAGTTAGTATTCCAGCAGCCAAAGACTTTTTATTTTGATAATAAATAACCAAAGCAAATGATACAATACCTAAACCATCCCACCCCAAAAGAATAGTAATCAACCTAGGAATAAAAATTAATAAGTTCATTGATCCTACAAAGGCTATAATAAGCAGTATAAACCGTCGCATAAAAACTTCCTCCTCTATATAAGACACCCTAAATAAGGATACAGAACCAGAAATCAAACAAACGAAACAAGAAAAAATAACACTAACATAATCAAAAATAATAGGCAAACTTCAATCTACACTACATACACTTAAAATTTGTCATTCAATTATATAACTTTGCCCTATAGAACCAATTACAGAGATTGCAAACACCCCCAATAACACTGCTGTAAAAAAAAGAAAAACAGAACATAACAAAGGGGCTCTTGTATTTTTTTTATTTTTCACCTAATATAGCAAGAATTACCTTCCTGTACTCAGCCACCTATCAGCCTAGCTTTAATCACCTCTATATTATACCTTCTCTGTTTCACCTTTATCCTAGTATTAATAATCATCCAAATATTATACCTAAACCTCCAAACCTTTAACCTTTAGTTAGTCATACGTCATACAGTTAATCATACCAAAACCTTAAACAATCTCTGGATTTAATAAAACTTTCCCCCCATTATCCAAAAGTAATTTAATTTATTTTTAATAATTTTTTACTAAACAACAAATTTTAATTAGGTTGAGAGCTAGTGAAATTAAAATCACAAATGAATTTGAATCATTAGAAGGAACCAAGAATTCCGCCCTCAATATTTGTCTTGTAGTATATACCTTATTACTGTAAACTGCAACTTTACCAAAACAAAAGTCAAGACATTTAAACATACAGCATTACGCCGGATGAACGGATTACTCTGATGAGGTAAATCATGGGACACTGCCCTAATGCTTTTAGCAAAAAGTAGTATATTTATTACAATTCGTTTACACCGAGTTAAAGGTTTAATTTCCCTTTTTGAAGTAAGGTGGCAGAAAAGTGCCTCAGATTTAAGCTCTGATTATGAAGTATTACTTCCCTTTCTAATCATTCAACATTTAATTGCCACTTTTATCACTTACTTATTAATTCTACTAGGTGTAGCATTTTTTACTCTTTTAGAACGAAAAACTCTTGGGTATTTTCAAATTCGAAAAGGCCCTAATAAACTAGGAATTATCGGGATCCCACAACCACTAGCTGATGCCTTAAAACTCTTTGTTAAAGAGTGAATCACCCCTATATCTTCCAATTATTTTCCCTTTATCTTAACCCCAACAGCAATGCTTATTCTAGCCCTCAGGCTATGGCAATTATTTCCCTCTTTTATGCTTTCACACCAAATTACACTAGGAATATTTCTATTTTTATGTATCTCCTCACTAGCTGTATATACAACACTCATAGCAGGTTGATCATCTAACTCCAAATACGCTTTATTAGGGGCTATTCGAGCTATAGCTCAAACTATTTCTTATGAAGTAACTATAACTTTAATTATTATTTTTTACCTATTTTTAACAATGCAAATAGACCTAGTAAGTATTCGTCTAACCAATTTATCAATAGTTGCTGTTATACTATTTTTACCTTTAGGAATTATATGACTAGCAGTAATTCTTGCAGAAACAAATCGAGCTCCATTTGATTTCGCAGAAGGAGAATCAGAACTGGTATCAGGATTCAATATCGAGTACGGCGGAGCTGGTTTTGCTTTTTTATTTATAGCGGAGTATAGAAATATTTTAATAATAAGCCTTATTACTTCCTGTTTATTAACAGGCACACTAATAATATCAATTCCAGTAGCCATTATTTTTTTATGGGCTCGAGCTACGTTACCTCGCTATCGTTACGATTTATTAATAGCAATAGCCTGAAAATCTTTTTTACCTCTAAGCCTAGCTACTTTAACTAGATTAAGACCGCTTCTTTTATTATTATAGTAAATGCTGATAGTATAATAAGTACAATTGCCTTCCAAGCAGAAAGACCAAGTTAGGTCAGCATAACCATAGTACAAACACTATACGTAATTACACTCATAGCTATCTCAACCTTATGAACATATACAATTCTTTCTATGACTTTACCTATACATCCGTTACCATTAGGTATCATAGTACTATTATTAGCATTTTTAAATTGTGCCCTAATTGCTACAATTAGTCCATGATACTCTTACATACTTTTTTTCATTTTCATCGGTGGAATGCTAGTTATATTCGCATATATCGCATCTCTTTCTCCTAACATGACTTTTTCCGTAAATAATCCTCTAATACCTATTGCACTAACTATCATTTCTCTTTTTAGCTTTAAAAACCTAAAACTTAACTCAAATCACCAAACTAACATAGAACTTGCTTCCAGAATTAATGATACAACACAAATTCTAAGTTTTTTATACACAGATAACGGAGTTACCTCTATCATCCTACTAGCCTGCATACTACTATTTACCTTAGTAGCAAGAGTAAAAATTTGTAAACCTAAAATGGGAGCATTACGCCCATTTTTCTAAAACTTTTTACTCAAATTAAAAAACCAAAAGTAAATTATTTTAAATAAATAATATTAAAATTACCCCAGCTACTCTTAACATAAACACCAATTTAAACCTAATAATATAATTAATGTACTCTTCAGCCATATTTACACCACGCACCCATAAAGGATACTGCCCATGTTGCGTAATTGAGTATAAGTACCATGAATAAAGTCCTCTTAAAAAAGTTATAACCCCCGTAAGCAAACCAAATATCACAGAATACCTTAAAATAGAAATTCCTAATATCAATTCTCTTCATAAGTTCAAAGAAGGGGGAGCAGCTATATTAATAGCACACATTAAAAACCAACACAGAGAAACCCCTGGAACTAAAACTAATCCACCTTTAACTAAAAACAATCTACGAGTCCCATAACACTTATAAGTTTCACTAGCTAAAAAAAACATACCAGATGAACATAGACCATGAGCAATTATTATTAATAAAGAACCTGACCACCCTCAATCTGTATTAGAATAAATACCCCCCAAAACTAATCTTATATGCCCAATAGACGAATAAGCTACCAAAGCTTTTACATCATTTTGAGCAAAACAAACTATTCTAGCAACAATCCCGCCCACTAATCTAATACAAAAAATGACAGAAACAGTTAAAGTCCTAGACAATCCCAACACATAGAAAAACCGGGCTAAACCATAACCCCCAAGCTTAAGCAGAACACCAGCTAAAATCATAGATCCAGCAACCGGCGCCTCTACATGAGCTTTTGGTAACCACAAATGAAATCCATAAATAGGTAGCTTTACTAAAAAAGCCAAAGAAGCACAAAAAATCACTAACCAACCTCATTCAAACTTTAAAAATATTCATCCCCAAAAAACAGACCCCCCTTTAGTGAGAATTAAAACAATTAAAATTAAAAGAGGAAGAGAAGCACTAACCGTGTATAGTAATATGTATTTTCCAGCCTGTAATCGCTCAGGCTGATAACCTCACCCCAAAATAATTAATAAAATAGGAATTAAACTAAACTCAAATATGATATAAAAGTTAAGTAAAGACCCAACACTAAAACAAAAAACAAGAACCAAAGTCAACACTAAAACTATAAAAGTAAATTCAGTACATTTATTATCTACTTTTAAAACATCACGTACCCTAGCTAATATTCTAAGACTAGAAATTAAAATAGTTAATGACATAAGACCAAAAGAAAATCTATCAACAATTAAAATTTCACCTCAACACCCTGCTAACCCTAACGAACTAAATCACAATCCTATACTATATAGAAATATAATCACACAACCCCACAAAACTCTTCATCAAAAAACCCTTGACCCTAACCCCATTACCATAGTCAGCAAAACCCCAATAATCCCCAACCTAAAAATGACCTAAAACCAATCCTCCAACGTAATCACTTCCAGAGTTACGAATTAAAGAAACCAATACACTCAACCCAAGCGCAGCCTCACAAACCCCAAAAGCTAAAAAAATCAAACATAGGCTTCTCAATCAACTTTGAAAGCAAACTAAACCAAAAAGCATGATATAAATACCTAAAGTAAAAATTTCCATTCTTAACAAAACCCCAAAAAGCCTTTTTCGCTGAGATATTAAACATACCCCACCTACTATAATTCCAATAGCCCCTACACCCATAACAGGAAAAAATCACACTACTTCTTTAAAAAAATCGTTCCAAACCCTCACTTTGTACACTTTTTACTATTAATAATTTTATCACTATTCTCTACATATTTAATTATATATTTCCCTTCAATCACTCACCAAATTGTCACCGCAAAACACACCAAACAAATCAAAAAAACACTAATAACCAAAACTCATGATATAGGACTCAACTGAGGCATAAAAGAATGCCATCTTAGGCAACTTGAGTTTGACAAACTCAAATTATATTTTAACTAATTCTTTTATTTAATGCTACAACTATTAATGCCCCATTGGATGATCAGAAGAATACAACCCAACCAATAAGACAAAAACATATGCCTGCAAAAATCTAACAGCAAACTCAAAAATTATATACCCCCACATTACTAAACTTCCAAACAATCTTCTTAATAAAGAAACTTCATAAAAAAACCTTACTACGTACTCGCCAATAACATGCAACATAAGATGCCCTATAGTAATATTAGCAGCTAATCGGACACCTAAAGTAATCGGACGAATCAAAATACTAACTCTCTCAATTAACACAAGCAACGGAATTAGCACAACTGGCCTTCCAGTCGGAACTAAATGGCCAGCACTTTCTTTCCAAGAAAAGGCTCAACCACTAAAAACTAAGGAAAATCAAACCATCATCGCTAAAACAAGAGTCAATGATAAATGACTAGTTGGACTAAACACATTCGGAATTATTCCAGAAATATTTACAATAAAAATTAACATAAACAAAGAAACCTGCCCCAATACAAACCCCCCAAAGAACTTACCAGAACAACTTTTTACCAAATCCAAGACTACATTTACTAAACTAAAAAATATAATATTAATACCAGACACTCTAACCCATACTCCGACCAAACAGATAGATAACCCAATAAATCCAGTCAATCACATAATACCCCTAACTCTAATATTAGAATTCACTCCAGCATCCAACGATGAAAAAATATCTATCAACATTTTTAAACTTTTTTATTTAAGAACCTCACCAATAAATGCATAAATATAAAAAAATTCAAACCACATCAACAAAATGCCAATACCAAGCAGCTGCCTCAAACCCAAAATGATGTGAACTAGAAAAATGATGCAAATAACATCGCACTGTACACACAACCAAAAAAACCCTTCCAATTAAAACATGTAGCCCATGAAATCCTGTCATTACAAAAAAAGTGGAACCATAAACACTATCAGCAATCCTAAAAGAAGCCTCCTCATATTCTCCTCATTGAAGAATAGTAAAATACAAACCTAAAAATACAGTTAAAAGCAATCCGTATAAAGCCTCCTCACGATTACTCACTATTAATCCATGATGAGCTCAAGTAACACTAACCCCGGAGCCAAGTAATACAGCCGTATTTAATAAAGGAACCTTAAAAGGGTTCAAAGGCATAACCCCAACAGGAGGCCAAACACAACCTAGTTCCAATGTGGGAACAAGCCTCCTATGAAAAAACCCCCAAAAAAAAGCAAAAAAAAAGCACACCTCAGAAAAAATAAACAAAACTATCCCCCATCGAAGGTTCATACTAACTCATCTAGTATGATAACCTTGATAAGTCCCTTCTCGAATGACATCCCGTCATCACTGAATCATAGTTAATAAAATTACTAAAATACCAATCAATATTAAGGTTATCCCCTTCCCATGAAACCAACTAACTAACCCAACAGTCAAAAACAATGCTCCACCTGCAGCTGTAAAAGGTCATGGACTAAACTCTACCAAATGAAAAGGGTTACGTAACATTTTACTTTATTATAAGTATTACTTTAATTTACGACGATAATACAACTTTAACAACCTGACTATTGGAATGAAAAGATGCAGGAAAATTATTATCCTGTCACTCAAAAGATGTTCTTAAAGCCCTTCCTCAAACAACGGATCGTTGAGAGACAAAAGACTCAAATAGTATAAACATAAAAAGTAATACAGAAACAAAAGAAATCAAAGAACCTCAAGAAGAGACTACATTCCATTTAGCAAAGCTATCAGGGTAATCAGAATACCGACGAGGTATCCCAGCTAAACCCAAAAAATGTTGAGGAAAAAATGTTATATTAACTCCCACAAATATCAAAACGAAATGAATCTTCCTCCAAACAACATGAAAAGTTACCCCAGAAATCAAAGGATATCAATATCTAAAAGCTCTAAACAAAGCAAAAACAGCCCCCATCCTTAAAACATAATGAAAATGAGCTACTACGTAATAAGTATCATGCAAGACAATATCCAAAGATGAATTAGATAAAACAATACCGGTCAATCCACCTACAGTAAATAAAAAAATAAAACCTAAAGCTCACATAATAGGGGGTTCAGTCTTATTAACAAACCCGTGAATTGTAGCTAACCATCTAAAAACTTTAATTCCTGTTGGAACGGCAATAATTATAGTAGCAGCAGTAAAATAAGCTCGAGTATCCACATCCATACCTACAGTAAATATATGATGAGCTCATACAATAAAACCTAATACCCCAATAGAAACAATGGCATACACTATACCCAAATAACCAAAAACCTGCTTCTTTCCTGCATAATGTATAACAATATGAGAAATTATACCAAATCCTGGCAAAATTAAAATATACACCTCAGGATGACCAAAAAACCAAAATAAATGCATGTATAAAATAGGATCACCCCCTCCAGTAGGATCAAAAAATGACGTGTTAAGGTTTCGATCTGTAAGTAACATTGTAATAGCACCAGCTAAGACAGGTAAAGCAGCTACCAACAAAATTGCAGTAATAGAAACAGCTCAAACAAATAAAGGAATTCGTTCAGCAACTAACCCAGGAGATCGCATATTCCCAACAGTGGAAATAAAATTGATAGCCCCCAAAATAGATGAAGCACCAGCAAGGTGTAAAGAAAAAATAGCCAAATCTACTGAAGCCCCAGAATGAGCCACATTTCCAGACAAAGGGGGATACACTGTCCAACCAGTCCCAACACCTCTCTCCACCAAAGAAGACCTTAATAATAAAAACAAAGCCGGTACGAGTAATCAAAACCTTAAATTATTTAATCGAGGAAAAGCTATATCAGGAGCACCAATTATAAGAGGAATAAGTCAATTCCCAAACCCACCAATTATTATTGGTATTACTAAAAAGAAAATCATTATGAAAGCATGAGCTGTAACAATGACATTATACAACTGATCATCACCTAACAACCTTCCAGGTTGACCAAGTTCTGCCCGAATTAAGAGCCTTAAAGCCAACCCAATTAACCCAGACCATAAAGCCAACAATAAATATAAAGTACCAATATCCTTATGATTAGTAGAACACAATCACCGCAA